TTCTAACCTATATCGTTTCCAGTGTCCTTTAGCTGACAGGGGCGAAGGTACGAGATCAATCATGTCGAGGCGAAGGGATTCTTAAGCACGAATTCAACGGGCTACAAAGAGTGAAACGATCTAAATACATGTCTTCCTTTGGGCTATGACTATGGCTTAATAATTGAATCATCTCCATAATAGCCTAACCCTAACCGGCTGGGGGGTTGAGTCACCGGAAAGGAGCAAAACGAGAGAGTACGAGACAGAGACGCAAGCAAGGACGGGGCGATCCACCCTTTCCCGACTTGGAGCGTTCTGGGGACCATGGGCGAGAGGCAGACCGGGTACTATAGGGTTCCGTTACTTACATAGAGGAGAGAGTACCGAGTACGAGAGCCAGTTAGTTGCTAACCAGAAGAGAAGGGAATCGAAGAATTGAATCCCTGGTTGCTAGCGAGTGAGGAAATCGCAGATGGGCTTATGACCTAGAAGCGGACCTCCATCCATTTATCCTGATCCCTCTTATCCCAGTGAGCTAACAGCAACCAATGAACCTCCAGACTCGAGCTCATCAGCAACATCTTTATTTCCGGCATTCGAAAGGGAAGGGGGTGACCCAATAGCATCTATAGCTGCATCAGAACCGGGCTCTTCCAGCTTTTTAGTGGGATCCAATGCTTCAATCTCACTCCTCTACATTCAACACAGTTACCGGCTCTCCTCTGCTTAGGCGAGTAGCTTCTTTTTCAGCCTCTGTGGCTTGCGGTGACAGAAAGTAGAGTTTCCTGAATGAGAAACTTCATCCGTAGCTCGTCTAACTGGTAAACTAGCTTGCTTTCAATGGTTTACGCGGATCACTCTTTCCGTTGCGGACTTAGTCGATAGGGATAGGGATCAAAGAATCTTTCAGTTCACAAGTCAGGGCGAGTAGAACTATTTCATATTGATCGGAGGAAAGAGAAGTTGTCAGTGGTTCCGAGTTGGGAGCGAGAAGTATAGGCAATACCTTCAGTTGACTTTATCGATCCAGTTAACATAGAACAATACCAACAACTCAATATGTGCTGTATAAGCAACTGGCCCTATAAGCAAGAGGCCGACGACGACACCTTACAGCAAGGCGCGAAAGCCTTCGCCTATAGCTTCTACTTCTACTTAGCAGCCCAAATAAAGTACTCCTTTAACACACAAGTACGCTCACGCTAGTACAAAAGTAAGTAAACCACCTTCTCATGTCTCCGGACCTTCTATGAACAGGGCTTTGAACTATAGCAAATAGCCCATTGGTTGAGCTTTGCTCTATGCTGGCTTAACTGTTCCTATGCCTGCTCGAACAGGAAAGCCTAACGAGCAAATAAACCGTTAGCCCGATCCACTTGTTGCCCACTTGCTTTCGCACCTCGCTTCCGCATCTACTTAACTTAGTTAGCATCCCAAATCCGCGTACCCCTGCTTCCTTTAACAGGCTAGTACACAAGCTACTAAAGCTAGTAAGCTAGTATACACGCATTTGCCCGATTGCTTTAACAGACGCTTTACCTCCTGGTTCCCACCTGTCCTGTCCAAAACTATGGAACTCATCTGAAAAGTAGATTTGCTAGATCAGAACGTGAACTCTGAGAATAGGGGTATACAAGTTAACCACCTAGAATCGATCCATGACCGCTAAACTAAAGGAGTCCTTTACCAAGTAAGCTACGCAACCGTCTTTACCCGCCTCAACCAATCGGACATGCCAACAGCCAATACTTACTCCTTTCCCTGGGACAGCTAATCAATCTTCACTTTTCGACATCCGTAACGGATTAAGAAAAGCGTTCTAACAGCAGTTACACAGCCCCTGAATGTCTTAGATAGCTGTAATTGAAAGAAGGGTACTAAGTAGCTGGGAATGCGGCTAGCTCAGCTAGTTTACTTACTTGTTTGTACTCCCATCTGAAATACTACTTGAAAGTCCATATTCAACTCAAACAAGAAGCAAGCTACCTAGCTCGGTTACCCTAACTACTTAAACGAAAAAATATCCCACTCATTATAGCTGCCTTCTTGATCGACCGCTCCACTCCATTACCTGACAGCCCCTACTTTCATTCGAATGTCGACCCGGAAACAACCTCGAACTACTCCTATGATAATGATAACCTCCATGAAGGCCTTCCCCTGCTCCCCAGTTACTCGATCTAGGGCTTATATTATTATTGAAACAACTCCGGTCGATCAATCGCTAATGTATAACCTTTGAAACGCTTTCATTGGAACTTCCTTTCGGTGGAAGTTCACTTCACAACCACCCTTTCTTCGGGAAGGCATATAAGGAAGAAAGACCTGTTCATAGAATAGATCGGTAAAGACCTTACTCTATTTATTTCTTAAAAGAAGGAAGATGGGCAGAAGCTTACTCTTCTATAAGGGAGGCGAGGAAAATCTCAGCCTAGAGCAGTCTTTGTTCCATGTAGTTTCAGGCTCAGGCATGGATTTCGTCTCTTCTTTTGTTGCGGATGATCGAAGCCTAGCCTAGGAGGATGACTCTGTAGAGGGCTAAGAGGACTAAAGCATGGCGTAGGCAGCGGAATACCCGACAAAGAAAACCGCTGTTCAAGCTATCTCACCCGGTACGAGACCAGAGGAAACTGAACGGCAATTGGTAGCCCAAAGACCAGCCTTAGAATTGGGTTTTTTGGGATTTACTTATTAGATAAGGATTGGCGCTAACTCTGAATCAGAAGAATCTGAGGTGTAACCAGGGAATGAATATTGTGGACCTAAATTCCACTTAAGGACCAAGACAAGCGGAGGGAACCCCAGATCCTGCTGAGGCAGAGGAAGAGGAATAGATCTCCGGCGAGCTTCCTCGATAAAGAAAGGAAAGCAGGTAGCCGCCCAGGGCAGTCTTGTTTGCGGGTGTACGATCTAATCCTAATCCTATACCCGCGGGAGGTTCGGGATTCTTAAACCTGAGGGGATTGAACTTCAAGCAGTAGGGACCGAAGCGAAGTCTGTTGCTGTTTGTTCCCTTCCTGGGAGTCAACTCCTCGCTAGTTTGTCCAGAAATCTCTATTGTATTGTAATTTTCCTATAGTAGAAAACCGCTTTCAAGCCATACCTCATAGGTAACCATCCATGAAGGCAACAAGAACCATAGCATTTCCTCTTTCTAAGCTTTTTTTCCGGTTAGAACTCGTTTATGATACACCAACTGCGGCCGGAAGCACCAATCACCAGTAGCATTTCAACCAAACCTGGTTTCCCGAGCAGCACCCTTGAATTTCTTTATCAATCACACGTGGATAGGGACAAAAGCCTGGACGATAGAGGGATAAGTGGATGGGTCTACCGATGGTGGTTTTAAGTCATCAACAAAGCAACTTATGCTTTTAGTGGATTTGACGCCGGGTCCTGATCCCCAACTAGAAAAGAAACTGAAACTCGATCTCGAGATGTGCCGGCCGGGATGCCGCAGGCTCGGATGGAGGGAACGTGAGGCAGGGCGATTTATGGCTTTCAAAGAGGCTCTGAAAGAGGTGCAAGGGATGTGTGAACATTAGCTAATGCTGGCTATCGAAATGAAAAGGGCTCTGCAATGAGATATGGTTCTCGAATAGGAAGACGGGAGATTTGGTATTTTTTTTGAGGCTGCGGAGGATTAGGGTTCCAAACCTAGCCTCTTGATTTTAGCTGAAGAAGTGCTAAGCTGGGGCCTACAGGAGTTGGTATCATTGAAAATGATAACACCTTACCATGGTTCGAGATCGTGCCCAGCACTCTCCCACCTTCTCTTTGCGAACGATGTTAGAATATTATATAATGGCCATAAACGGAATCTTAAGAAGCTGAAAATCTTTCTGGAAACAAGTAAGAAGCTGATTGTAATGGCCAAAAGGTCAATTTCGATAAGAGCCAGTGCTTCCTCTCGAACAGAGCTCCTCGCAGAAATTCCAGATCATTGAAGAGGAATCAAAAATGGTAGTTTTCCTATCAAGTACCTGGATGTTCCCCTGTCCCTCAAGAGAATAAAGAGAGAACATTGCCTTCCTCTACTGGAGAAAATTAAAAAGAGAATCTCAGGTTGGAAAAGCAAATTGTTGTCCTCCGGAGGTCGACTAACGCTTATTAAACATTTTCTAGTATTCCGATGCTTTTGTTAAAAGTTTTATCCTTAATTTAATTAAATTACCCGGCCTACACTTCGGCTACTAATAAGGGGATAAGACCTTACAACTAGATTGGAGATGATCCCTTTCAACGAGAGTTTTGATATCCTCATGAGTTTCCCTCTCTTTGAGTTCTCTCTTTCCTCCTCCTGTAGGTTTAGAACAAGCTAGGATAAGGATAGATAGGAATGTCTTAGATTTGTAGCTAGGCGAAGAGCGTAGGAAGGATAGAAAGAGATCTTACCTGTAGGATGTAGCTTGTCTCTTTCCTGCCTTGATAGTAGAATTCCTTTCATCTACGCTACGCCTTTGAAGTTCCTCTAGTTAGCTTCTTTGCTTCCCGAGAGCAAAGCAAGGCTCCCAAGGGTCTCTCCTGCTTTCTTGGAACTCACTTTCGTACTTGTCTTGTTCGGAACGGATCTACCGGTGACCGGCCTTAGTAAAGGCACTTTTGGGCGAGATTTTTCGATCTTTACATACGATAATAAGCTAGACCAGAAGGAAGCTACTTATACTACGAAAACTACAACAAACTCCATTCGTAACGTAAACAGCCCCTTTCTTAGAGCTAATTCATAGGTCGATCCTCTTACTTAGACCTCTCCTATTATAACAATAAATATAACAAATTGCGATACGCAGCTTCAACCAAGTACGAAAACGGGAAAGAGAAGACCTTCCTTGCACAGGCGCTTTCGACGTTAGACTTCTATAACTATATAAATCAATATGAGACAGGTGTTCGGTTCGATCGCATCAAGCATCGGAAAAGAGAAGAAGCAGCTGTAGCATCTATAGCTATAGAAGCTAGTGAGCTAGCCACAACTCATTCATAAGTTCTTTCTCGAGGATCTATTTCGATTATTATATATATAGAAATAGAATAAGTTTTCCGATACACAGCATCTACTAACGGAAAAATGTCAAGTAGTGGAAGTCAACTAAGGCGATAGCGACCCATAACATAAGCAGCTCAATACCTTTAATTCTAATTCCCGGTTCCGTAATTTATCTTTCTGGCGGGTGAACAGGCAAGAAGGGGCAGGCTCTTCAAAGCTCTGCTTGCTAAGTATCGAGAAGAGAAGGAGAAGGTAGTGACGATGGGTGAGTTCGCGAAGGAACAAGCCGCTATAGAGACAAAGGCTTCAGCACCAACAACAGGAGATCTTGTTTACCGAGTTTCAGAAGCACTCCGCAAGGTATCCCTTGAAGTTTGAGTACCAAAGCTCATTGATGCACCAGCTTCAGTATAAGCTATAGAGGCCGCACCTAAGCCAGTTCGAGGCGCAGATTCCAAGGGACTTTATATTATATCGAACTCAAAATCCCTTGAGGCGGGACATCAACAACAATGGGCTCTCGATCTCGCTCTATATCTGTAATTGGTGATTATAGGTCAACGGGTTCTGAGTCAACAGAGTCAACTGCTGTATGGATTGATCGATAGTTCCAAATCCATAGCTAGAAAGCGATTGATCCTGTTCTAAGGCCATAGCCCGCAGCAGTTGCAAAAGCAAAGGCAGCTATCTATATAGGTAGCAGTTCGTTACCCAATTCAAGATCGAGATCTAGATGAAGAGGTTCACCTCCTGCAAAGGCAAAGGCCGATGCAGAGAAAAAGGAAGGAGCAAAGGTGAGAGCAAATGGAAGAGATGAGGGCCTATTCGCTTCATATCCATCTCCAGTCCATCTCGGCATGGAGAGAAGTAAAGTCCCGTGGGCACTAACTATTGATCGAGTCTGCTTGTCCTTTCACCAAACAAAGGAGAGGATTTCATATGCTAGGATATGCATTGAAATTTAAGCACAAGATGAGCTTCCAGGAATTGTTGAAGTGGGTTGTGAGGGGGATACGGTAGAGGTAGGGGTGGAGTCTCAGTGGCTCCCCCCTAAATGCTCTAAGTGCAACTCGTTTGGGCATGGTAGTGAGAGCAGTGGGAAGGACAATACACAAACCCAGAATGTAGAGGAGCATACTAAATCACAAGGAGTGGACAAGGAATGGATGCAGGTAAACAAAGGCAAGAACAAGGTGTTCCCGGAATTGGTCATTGAAGAAAGGGGAGAAGCCCTTGGGTTCCCGGCGGTGTTGGTTCGAGTCCAGCTCGTGACGAGAGAGAGGGTTGCACTCTCTTTTTCTTAAAGCAAACTAGATGAATGCGATTGAAGTTGACATCTGAGATACGTACTTTCGTCTTCGAATGCTTTCTTCACGAAGCGCTTCTTCTTCCAATGACAACTCTTCTGTCTCTTGACCACGTAATAAAAGGCTTTAAAGGGTCTCTGAAGTTTAATATTTTTTATGTGCAGGACCCTCCGCTTTCACACTTGAGCAAATGTATATATTTATATATATATAGCTAGCGACTTAGTAGGTCTATGGCCTGCCCCCGCAACAAGTACTAGCGTATAGCATAACCAAATGGAAATGTGGCTGGGCATTTGAATGAAGGAAAGGACGGGTCGCATTTTCGTCTTGGGTCAAGCTCCGCCAAAGACTCCTTTGGGCGATTTGCTCTCTTTCGAGAAGTCGGAGCTGCAGCATAACCAAGGGCTTAATCAATAGCATAATCAACTCGTGCTGGAGGATCCGGAAGAGGATATGATACTAGCTAGCTTGCTGGCTTTGGCTTTTCGGTGTAGCATGGCTGGCTTGGCTGCAGGTCCCAGTTCTGCTGCCTTTCCTGTTGCTTATTCTACCCTTACCAATTAGCCACCTCTGCTTGCTCTACTGCTGCTGGACTGGATACTATATAAGATGCTGCTGGATAAACTACTTGCGTTGCGACACGAGTTCTATCTTCGCTATTACTTACTGCTCGGCTCGCTCCTGAAAGTCTTATTAAAAATGAAATAAGTAGCGCGCTAACGCGCGTACTCTTCTGGAGGTCTCATGTGGCTAGACGACTAACAGGTGGGGAAGGCGGGTCGAACACTTCTGGCTGGCATTAAAGAGCGGATCGAATCTCTTATCTTCTGCTACTTTGATTCATATGCAGGTGGGGCACTTAGACACAATAAGTGCATAAAAAAGCGGCAATACGACTGCTAGATATTAAGAGGATTCTGTCTTGCTCCATGATACTTATTATGGTATGATAAAAAATATACATTATAGCATAGTACCTAATGAATCGAGTATGAGGGAGTCCTAAACCTTTGCTTCACGAAGCTTCTAATAAAGACTAATAGGCGCTTTGCTAACTTTCCCCTTACCGCTTATAGCTTTCACCTCCGCTCGACCCAACAATCTAATAGATTCTAATAGGGCAGCTCAGCCTTCCGAAATCAGGTTGATCCTACCTAATTATAATAAGCAAATTGTTTGCTTGTATGCTCTGGTAGCTCTTCGGCCATTGTTGTTATGGCTGTTCGATCGCCCTTCGCGCAGCTCCCCCGGGTCACCCTACCTCTCGAAGGCCCCGAGCCTGAGCCTACCTGGCTACGTAAAACTCTACCCTGACTCCACTCCACTATAAAGGAGTAGGCTTGACTTGACTAAACCCCGTGCGCTAGTAGCAAATCTCCAAGCCCCTTGACTCATAATGAAGGGAACAAGCAACGATGGAGCGCCGTTAGCGAAAGCCGTTGCGCGCCGTTTTATTGCTGGAAGAGATTCAAGCTCTTGAGAAGAATGATACCTGGGATCTTGCTTTTACGTAGAATCAAGCTTCCCCCAGGAAAGCAGGCGATTGGTAGTAGATGGGTGTATAAAATAAAAAGGAAAGCGGACTCTCCCGAGGTACAAAGCTCGCCTAGTGGCCAAGGGCTATGCAAAGGAATATGGCTTCGATTATAATGAGACTTTCAGCCCTGTTGCTAAGCTAACACCATCCTTACTGAAGTAGGGGTATACTCAAAAGGAGGGACTATGTAGATACCTTCTAACCTGTAGCTAAGATAACATCCATTCGAGTTATTGTCTCTATTGTTGCTCATTCTAATTTTGAGTAGTTTCAGATGGATGTTAAGACAGCTTTCTTAAATGGGGATCTGGAAGAGGAGATCTAAATGGAACAACCAGAAGGCTATGTGGAAAAAGGAAATTCAGTATAAACTTAATCAATCTTTTTCTGGACTTAAGCAATCCTCCCGGCAATGGTATATGAAATTTCATGATGCTAGCCTAGCATAGGCTATGTGATGAACACAAGAGACCATTGCATATACATTTGAGTAAGTGGTAGGAATATAAAGAGACTTGCTCTTTATGTAGATGACTTATTGATCACTGGAATTTTAAATGATAAGAAAGACCCGGTTATCCTCGAAATTGGAAATTCAAGCCCAGCAAATGTAGGCCCCGTCGGGGGGCCGAAGTGCTAAGGTTGTTCTAGGAGAGGCATCCTATGTCTTAGGAATAAAGAAAACTTTAGATCGTTAAAGGTTTGGTTTGTCACAAGAAATCCCTTGCTATTTAGATGTTGTTCTGAGTCGATTCAATATGTTGATTTGTAAACAACCAGGATACTCCTGGTTGTCGGGATACAAAGTTCTCTGAAGCCTTATGCCCGAAGACTGATGAAGAAAAAGAGGATGTCTCTAATAACTTATGCTCATCTTGATTCGAAAAGGGGGAAGCTTGATGTATGCCATGTTATGTACCAGACCCTCTTTTTGTTTTGCAGTTGGGCTCGTTAGCCGATACCAAAGTCACCCCGGACAAGCTCATTGGCAGGCAGTTCAAAGGGTACTTAGGTACATGAAAGGTAGTAAACACTTAATGCTGTGTTACCCAGGTACTGACATGAAATTGCAAGGCGTATTCTGAAGAATAATCAAATTTGGGGAGGTGACTCGGATCATAGGAAATCCACTTCAGGCCACGCCACGTGTTCATGCTTTGAGGTGGAGCTGTTTCATGGAGCAGTAATAAACAGACGTCCGTCGCCTTTAAGAGAGAGGGGCATCCATGGAGGCCGAGTACATCGCTTGTTGCAGTGCCACGCAGGAAGCAGTGTGGTTGAAGCACTTCATTGAAGAGCTTAAATTGATCACAAAGCCCCCTATATAGATATAGTAAGGCACTATCAGTCCTAGAAGTCACCTTCCTCCGCAACCACTACCGCAAGAGAAGGAATTCTCTGTGATCTACGACCTTCCACTAGCGCCTTCACCCGTAACTAAACGAACGGCACCTGCCAACTGACTATAAGGGGCTGGAGGCTTGAATTTTTTGGCCTGGGTCCTCGCATGCGGGCGGTAGAGAATGTCACGGCTACGCCCCTGAGTGCAAGAGGGGCGCTTGGCAGGGAATTGAAACAAGGCAAGGGGAATGCCAAAACAGTTTTCGTGTTGATTCGAGAAGCTTGTAGCGGGCGGGGTGAGGGTTATTTTTTTCTTAATCCCCGAAACGAAATAAGTGAGGGCTTCGTTTGGTTGCTCATTCGCTTGCCTCGGGGCACAGGCGGCCGACTTTATTACCAGGTTTTTATTGATAACCACACTTCTCAAACCCATAGAGGAGGGAAAGCCAAGAAGTGAGGGTATTGACATTATGGAAGGAGGGAGCCGCACACAACCATCGATCTTGATGGCTTAGTTTAGTAGTCTTCGCAGGACTCTAGCTGGGAAGAGACTCCAGATAGGCGGGCCTCCGATTACAAGGAGGATCTAATTCCTTACTCACCGGGGTGCGGGCCTACGACGAATCAAAGAGGGATGTTTTGGGCGTTGTCAAAATCAGGGTTCAGGTCGGCCCCGCTTGTGAGTTAGTGGAATTCGTGGTCTTGGATATCAAGTGCTCCTTCAATCTGGGAGGCCGTGGCTGCACGAAGCCAAAGCTGTGGCCTCTACATACCATCAATGCTTGAAGTTTCCGTACAACGGCTGTGTTGTTAAGGTTTCAGCAAATGTCCTGCCCGTAAAAAGAGAAGAGCGAGAGCTGGCTGTATCCGAGCAAATCCCTATCATTTTAGCTGACGAGCTCCCTCCTGACAGCCCTGAATGCTCTACCCCGCAGTCTGGCCCCGATTCCGCAGTGTCAATTCTTGATATTCCGCTGGATCAAAGGGCTGACCTCAAAAAAGCATGGAAAATCAGAATATAATATTTTGAGGTTTCGAGAAGCGAAGAAAAGCCCTAACCTGCATTCTGACTATTATTAAGTAAATAGAAGGGATCGAAAGGTTTACTAGAGCAAGGGCCATATCTATGAGTTTAGCCAAGGCCTTGTATATACAGGGCCCTTATTAGTCAAGTTCTTTCGAGCCCCTTGTATAGGTTGGGTGCTTGTTTGAGACCAACAATTGCTTTCCGGAGTTTGCAAACATAGTTGGGCTTTTGCTTATCCACAAATCCCTTCGGTTGTTGCATATACACTTCCCCCTTAAGGCCTCCTCGTAGTCAATACCGGTCCCCTTGGCAACTAGCCTGGCCTTAAACCTGTCAACTGATCTATCTGATTTTAATTTTCTCTTGTAAACCAATTTGCAACCAACAACATGTTTATCTGAAGGAGGAGGTACCAATTCCCATGTCTTGTTTTTGTGCATGGCATTCACTTCTTCAGACATGGCTGACATCCATTGATTCTCCATTGCAGCTTCTTCAAAGCGGGTAGGCTCAATATCTTGAGAACATTCTGAAACATAAGCAAGATGTTCGACTGGAAAAGCATCATACGAAACAAACTTCTCACTCAATAGGATGTCGAACACTAGAGCGAGACCTGGGCAAGAGATGGGAGATACTGTAGTCACAATGATAATCAGACAAGCGAGCAGGGGGAACAGACACACGAGTGGACTTTTCGCGACGTATCTTATATGACGAAGGTGGCTCTGTCGCTAAGCAGGCCGGCAGAGAGGGCACCAAATGCCTAAACAAGACAAGAACCAACTATATGCTTAACACAAACTTTCCGGTCCTCCCTCTAGCACACGGGGATCGGCCCTACGCACCGGGGACGAAGCGTAGAGGTCACTTTAGCTTGTTGTACCGGAGTGGTTCATCGTCAAAAGAACAACAATGGGTTGTAGCATTTCCTTTGTCTAGGGGATGTAAAAGAGGGCTTTCTCGTCTAAAGGCAGGGGTGAGCTTTCTCACTATACAATGACCACTACGAACGAAGGACCAACGACGATGAAGGAGGAGAAGGAGGAGGAGTAGGAGCTAGCTTTAATTGAAGTAGGGGCGGAATCAAAGCAAAGAAATTCTGAGTTCATGCCACGACGATCTATATGGAAGGGCAGTTTTCTTGATGCATTCCTGTTGAGAATGAAGAAGAAGAGAGATCTTCTTTTGAACAGGAAAATTTGGTCACGTAGATCTTCTATTTCGCCGGAATTCGTTGATTGCTCCGTACGAATTTACAATGGAAAAACTCCTGTTCGTTGTAAGATCACTGAGGGAAAGGTTGGTCATAAATTTGGAGAGTTTTCTTTTACACGGAAACGAAGACCTTCGAGAACAAATATTGGACTGGGAAGAAAAAAGGGGAAAAAGTAAAGTCTAAGCGCATATGGCACGAAAAGGAAATCCGATTTCGGTAAGACTTGATCTGAATCGTAGTTCAGATTCAAGTCGGTTCAGTAAGGGCGACCGCGAAAGTCACCGAATGGGTCATAGTAGGGGTTGCAAACCGGACGGTACACAACTTGGTTTTGAAACCGTGTGCAAACGAAAGTCCTATCATTTCTGTCTCTATCTATACTACTCTTTTTTGTTTTTTTGGAATTTCGTACGAATTTGTCTTGCCCTTTATTCTATGTTCAAGGGTGTCTGCTCAATGCTACCCGACCTAGACCTAAATATGCCGTACATCCCCCCTGCACCAGAAATCTTTATTCATCCCCAGGCGGAGGCTCCCAATGTACACCTTATGTCGGATGCGGAGCGGGAGGAGTTCCACCGCCAAATGAAAGAAATGGAAATCCGGCTGGAACAATTGCGGAAAGCCAACGAATACCTTCGGGGCAAGTTAAGAGAGGGGCAATTTAAACAATTTATGCAAGACATTGCTCGGGCTCAAGCACGGCCTGAATGGCGGAGCTGGCACCTTGACTTCTTTGACTAGGCTATAAAGACAAAGATAGGGGTAAGAGCATTAGGGAAAAAGAAGTAACAGCAGTATACTTTACTATTGGATTGTTCCAAAGCCATATGGCGGATACAGAGCCAGTGAATCAATACGCGCAGTTCCGCCACCTCGATATGATCATGATCCATTCTAGCAAAGCAATTGGATCTGACGATCAACGTTGCATCATATAGTAAATCCTCACCGTTTATCCCTTCGCAACCGAGAGAATCAAGTGCATTTCGATCCCATTTGGATCCATCTCATGCTAGATCTCACTTAACTGTAATATAAGGTTCTGGACCACTCCGGAGCGAAGGATTTGGGGCGTATCTGTGCCTATTTCA